AGAGGTCTCTTAACAATATTTATAGAGCGAAAAAAAAAACAAGATTCTTTTTTCCTTAGTTTATTTGATCAAATAAAAAAGCAACTTTGGGATTGCTGAATCACAGACAAAAAAATATAATAAATATATAAAGCAACGGAGCCATCATAGTATTTTTGAATTCCTCCGAAAGGAAGGGTGGTAAGTTGATCATTTACCTATCGGGATCTGATCGATCCTATTTTTTTCTTTCTTTGATGGAAGGTAAGGGTCAATTTTATTGTAGAGCCGTATGCAATGCATAAAAGATGCCCGTACGGTTGTTCGATTCTATCTTTTTTTCTTGTTATTCTTTTATCTTTCTTTTATCTTCCCCTCATCATGCGAAATAGAGAAACCTTTTATTATCTTATATCATCAGGGTAATGATCCATCAACCCGCTGGTTCTTTTTCTGAAGTAGCAACGGGAGAATTCATCCTGGAAGTGGGAGAACTGCTGAAACTACGTGAAACCCTGACAAGGGTTTATGTACAAAGAACGGGCAAACCCTTTTGGGTTGTATCCGAAGACATGGAAAGAGATATTTTTATGTCAGCAACAGAGGCCCAAGCTTATGGAATTGTTGATCTTGTAGCTGTTGAATGACAATAGCCTGGATTTCGCGTCCATTCGTGATTTGAAATTACTCCTGCCGAGTTTAATATTCTATGACTTTTATTTACTATTCTATTGAATAAAAGTAATTCATAATCATCCGGTTAGGATCGATCTAAACCAGCCCATTATGTATATGATTCAACATGCCAACTATTAAACAACTTATTAGAAATACAAGACAGCCAATTAGAAATGTCACAAAATCCCCCGCGCTTCGGGGATGCCCTCAGCGTCGAGGAACATGTACTAGGGTGTATGTGCGACTCGTTCAGATCATGAACTAGAACAAAGTAAAGAGAACAATGTTGGAATATCAATGATCAAATAGGATAGAACGGAAAAACGAACTACATTTCCTATCTAAAAATAAGAAAATGGATCATATCCCTTTTATTGTGTATGAAATTTATGGTTTCTATTGGTGTAAATCCACTCACCTCAATTCAAGATGAGAAGCAATTCTCCATTGGTAGCAAATGGTTATCCATTAAGCGGAGGAAATATTAGTTAACATAGACCCCTCTTGCAAGAACGGACTAACAGGGTCAGCTACCCAGCCAACCTTCATAATTAAATACCGTTACTGTATAGGTAGAGCTCGTTGTGAAAGACCTATTACTGGATAATTCATGGGTAGAGCCGAAGAATGTGAACTATACAAGTTAGCAATAACATTGATTAAATGAAGTAAAGGCTCCGGTGTATAGAGAAGACCTCACCGTTTAAGAAGTAACCATAGAAACGATGAAATCCACTATTTCTTTATCATTGCTATTTTTTTTATTTTTAATACCTAGTATAGTACAATTTCGTATTTCGAGGTGAAATGCCTAGAAAAAATAAAAAATCGTGGTTGGGAAGGTTATAGTAGCCAAAGCCATTGGAATTTTTAGTTTATACATTGGAAAAATCCGTTTTGTTATTAATATACTAGTAAAGGGGCAAAAGAATAACTGAAAGAAAGGAAATCTATTAGTTATTCGTTAAAGTTTCATTTATTCAATGACCAGAATTAGACGGGGATATATCGCTCGGAGACGTAGAACAAAAATTCGTTTATTTGCATCAAGCTTTCGGGGGGCTCATTCAAGACTTACTCGAACTATTACTCAACAAAAAATAAGAGCTTTGGTTTCGGCTCATCGGGATAGGGATAGGCAAAAAATAAATTTTCGTCGTTTGTGGATCACTCGAATAAATGCAGCAATTCGTGAAAGGGGGGTATGCTATAGTTATAGTAGATTAATAAACGATCTGTACAAGAGACAGTTGCTTCTTAATCGTAAAATACTTGCACAAATAGCTATATCAAATAGGAATTGTCTTTATATGATTTCCAATGAGATCATAAAAGAAGTAGGTTGGAAGGAATCCACCGGTTAAACGGAGTTGCCCGGAGAATGAACTCCGGGAAGGTCGACTAAAAATGAATAGAATATGATAAAATATGAGAAAGTAGTCAAAATAAATATGAATCAACACGTTCAATAAAAAAATTGCTTCTTCCCAGATTATTATTTTTTTTCTTACGACACGAGAATGAAATCCGGATTCTTGTATTTTTCCAACAAAAAAAAATCCGCGTTTGAGTTCGAATGGGAAGTTGAATTCAAGTGAAGAAAGAGTAAACCTATCTTTTTCTGGCTCTAAGACTAGAAGTTCTAGTGGTCGACTCGGTTCTTTCAAATTGTTTCTCATTATTAAGAAAAGGTAACAAAGATAAAATACGAGCTTGTTTTATAGCAATAGTAATTAATCGTTGTTGTTTCAAGGTCAATCTATTCACTCGTCTAGATAATATTTTTCCCTGTTCACTAATAAATCGACTAATTAAACTCATGTTTTTATAATCAATTCGATCC